CTGTTCTTAAATATGAATGATTACAAAAGTTAGCAGAGGAAATCTTGATAGAAAAAAAAGGCGTCGCGCGACGAAACATCATAGCGAGGCACATGCTTATAAACTATGGGTCCCTTTAAGAAAACTTGCATTTAATTTGTGAACAAACAACTATGTGAATTGAATCATCTTAGTAACATAGTAAAAAAAATCAAACGAGAATTCGTAAGTAACGGTGAGTGAAAGCGAACTTAGCCAGGTGTTAAAACCCGAAGAAGGTTCTAAGTCCTATCTAACCCGAATAAGAATCTGTAGTAGTACGAATCTTTTTTTGTACGAAAAAAAGGAGTACCATCTTCTTAGCTAAAATTTTTTCTAATCGATAGTGAACGAGTACCGTGAGGGAAAGATTTGAATCTGCTAATTTATATTTATTTGAAGCCGACAAATACGGCAACAAAGTGCCTTTTGCATAATGAGTCAGCAAGTTAATATATGTAGCAAGCTTAAACAAAAACTTAAGGCTTTTTCTAGTTACATGTATTAGACCCGAAGCCGAGTGATCTAGTCTGGAGCAAGTTGAAGGTACCTTAAAAAGTATTGGAGGACTGCACCCACGTCTGTTGAAAAATACGGGGATGACTCCTGATTAGGGGTGAAAGTCCAATCAAACTCGGTGATAGCTGGTTTTCCGCGAAAACTATCAAAGTAGTACGTTATAAAATAAAAATGTGGGTAGAGCTACTAATTAAACTTAGACTTTGCTAAGTTTTATTAAACTCCAAATCATATTTTGATTAAAAATAGCAGACAGTCGTTGGGCGATAAGGTCCTACGTCAAAAGGGAAACAACCCTAATCGATAGCTAAGATCTCCAAATTATAAATTAGTGAAAAAATAAAAAATAATTCGAATAAACAGAGTAGGCTTAGAAGCAGCCATCTATTGGAGAAAGCGTTTTAGCTCATTATTTCGTATTTATTACTTTTATTTAAAATGTAAAGAGTCTTCAATTTATATATCGAAGCTTCGAATTAAGCTAAAAATAGCTTAGTGGTAGCGGAACGTCCTGTAGTCTTTTATGTTAATGGTAAATTGCATATGAAAAATCAGGAGTGCTAATGCTGACATGAGTAGCGTTAACCATGTTGAAAATAAATCATGGTCGTCTATTGTTCAAGGGTTTCCAGTAAATTTTAAGTAACTGGATTTAGTCGACCCTTAAGAAAAAAGTGAAAACTGTATTCGATAGGAAAAAATTAACCACATATATGCAAAATACCCTTGTATTTGTGAAAAAAATAGTTTTTTTACTAATATATTTCACTAAACTGCTAATATTAGTTTAACTATTTTTCAGGAAAAAATTATATGCTGTTTGACCGTACCTAAAACCGACACAGGTGAACTTGTTAAGAAAATAAAGACGAATGAGATAACTATATTTAAGGAACTCGGCAAATTTACTCTCTACGTTAGCAAAAAAGAGTACCTTAAAAGGTGTCAAAAATTGGGGGTAGCGACTGTTTAACAAAAAGTGCGACCTTTAAAGCCGTACACATAAATGCACTAAGTGCTATATTATCTAATCAATATAAGTCTAAGCAAGCATGCGTCTAGAGTAATTTTGGGGTATGAAGCCTTGCTGACAATGTAGTTTCTTATTTGATGTAACTAAGAAAAGCTAGACTTATCTAAACAGGTAAAACGTAAGTGAACATTTGTTATAAGGTATCGAGAAAACAGAATTCCGAAGATCATCATGAGCTGTTTATACAGCTATAGGAATAAACAGTAGTATAAAATATCTTTTTGTTATTTTATAGATTAGACATAATACTGTCGGTATAGAGAATGTTACCTGTTTAGATTAATGTTATGTGTAAGGAAAAGGGTAAGCCTAATGAATTGATAGAAATATCTCAGGAAAGAGCGATCAATCTAAGTGTTCAGTAGGTAAAAGATCTCATAAAAAGCGAATGTTTGCTAGTAATAAGTGAAATAGTGATTATGTCATGAATCGAAAGATTGCCAACTTATGTATGTTCTGTTTTAAAAGTACTGTCCTTTAAGAAAACTTATATTATGACAAAAATTTATAAGTTGCAAAGGAAAATAGCAATAGCTTATTTGAATAAAACAAGCGTTTATGAAGTAAGTTACAAAAAGTAAAAGATAAAAAAACTTTATGTCAAAGAATTTCTAAGTTGTCAATATGTCTCCATATTGTACGAATTAGAAATTCACCATATTATACCTATAGTGAGTGGAGGTACAAATATATTAAAAAAATATGACTTTTCTTCATAAAACGTGTCATCGTGACAGAGCTGCGTTAGCATTTTCTAACGTTAAAACGGATGAGCCGTATGAAGGGTAATCTTCACGTACGGTTCTAAACGGGGGAAAATACGCGAGTATCTACCTATCGTAATCTTAAAACTTTGCAAATTCGAAAGAAGAAGTATAAGGTTTGACGCCTGCCCAGTGCTTGAAAATGAAAAGGTATATGTTTACGCATGTATTATAAATCCGAGTAAACGGCGGTCTTAACTATAAGGATCCTCAGGTAGCGAAATTCCTTGGCGGGTAAATTCCGTCCTGCATGAATGGCGTCACGACTACCCCACTGTCTCTAATATAGTCTCAGCGAAATTACATTGTCTGTGAAAATGCAGACTCCCTGCAACAAGACGGAAAGACCCTATGATTCTTTACTATAATTTTACGTCGTAATAATCTGGCTCACAGTACAGTAAAAGTAGAAGTATATTTATACATCACTGAAAAACTACTCTCTGGACAAGAAATTACTTACTAAACAGGAAATACGTAAAACTGGTAGTTTACTTGGGACGAGGACCTCCTAAAGTGTAACGGAGGTGCGCAAAAGTATATTTTAATTAACAATTTTTGTTAATATAAAACGTAATGGTAAAAATTTGCTTAACGGTAAGACTTACCAGTCAAGCCGAGACGAAAGTCGGCCATAATGATCCGGCAGTAACGTATGGAAGTACTGTCGCTTATCGGAAAAAAGAAACTCTAGGGATAACAGATTTATCATGGTTGAGAGTTCTTATCGATGCCATGGTTTGATACCTCGATGTCGGGTGCGATTCGTTGCTAGTAAGAGAAGAGATGTACTTCTCATAAATAGCTAATAAAGGGTAACTTTTATTAAACTAATACTATAGATAGGAAGCAAGTTCGTAAGAATTTGTGGGCCTATGCATTGTCTCCAGATGCTGATCAATGAGCTGTTTTACAAGCAGTGAACCCTATGAGATACATTAATAACAAATGTAAATTAGAAGCAGGGCATGAATTTGTGAATTGTTCACTTATAGAACAACAAACACAAAAAGAATATTTATTTAGTAAATCTACCAAGAGAAGTCAATAATGTCGATTATTATATGTATGTAATTTTATGTATATATCCGTAATAAAATTTCCTAAACCGAGGATAGTGGGGGATAATTATAAGTAAAACCACCCCGCTAACACGAAATAGCGTGAATTCTAAACATAAGGTGTGAATCAATTACGACATTTGGTTCGGAGTACCAGTTTTAGAGGGAATAGAGGGACTTACTAAATAAATGTATATAGTATTGGAACGAAGTAACTATAATTATGAACCGAATAATTTTTTTTAAATTTAACTGGGCATATGTTGTTATGTTAATGCATAATTATAGTAGGATTCTACAAGAAGCCAACGCCATAAGGAAAGCTTATGGATATGCAGACGTGTAGACGAGTCAGATTAAAATAAATATCACTTTGAAATAAGTATAATAACAAACCTAAAAAAATCATGAAATGAAATAACATTGTGTGAAAAGATAAAGAAATTTGACTATATAAATTTCAAAGAAAGATATTTAATCTAAGTAAAATGGGTGATATGAAAACTGTTTTTTTCATACAAAAACAACTCATAGAGCATGAAAATGCGAAATTTTTAGCAGTGAGAAAAGTGACTCAAGACAACTTGGGGAAGCGGACCGCTGGAGTAGATGGAATTTCTTTATTAACTCCCGACGAAAGAATGGATTTAGTAAAAAATATAAAAATTGATCAACATTCGGATAAGATTTTGAGGGTAACTATACCAAAACCGAATGGTTCTGTAAGAAATCTAGGTATACCTACCATAAGAGACCGCGCTAAGCAATGCCTTGTAAAATTTGCACTCGAGCCACAGTATGAAGCGTTTTTTTAACCTAACAGTTACGGGTTCAGGCCTGGTAGAAGCGCTAATGATGCGAGAAAGGCTATTGTCAAATGTTTACAAAGAAAACCTAAATATGTTTTAGATGCTGATATTAAAGGCTGCTTTGATAATATTAATCACTCTAAGTTACTTGAAAAGCTGGAAACGTTTCCTTTACTAAAAGAACAAATTTCTGCTTGATTAGTAGCGGGCATTTTAAGTAATTTTCAAGGTAATGCAACAGAAATTATACCAGAATCTGGAACTCCACAAGGAGGTATTATATCACCTTTGTTGGCAAATATTGCTTTACATGGAATGGAAAAGTTAATAAGTAAAAGAGGAGTATATATTGTTAGATACGCAGATGATTTTTTAGTATTATGCAACGAAGAAAATGAGTTATTAAAAGCTAGACAGAAAATAGAAGTATTTTTAGCTTATATGGGGTTGGAATTATCCAAAGAGAAAACTAAAATAACATATACTGCCTATCTTCCTCCAAAAGAAAATAATGGTATAGATTTCTTAGGTTTTAATTTTGTCAACTACAAAGTAGGTATACATAAATCCGCCAAAGACAGCCACGGAAATTTAACTGGCTGAATGTGTAGGAATCAACCTAGCATTAAATCAGTTAATAAACATTTAGATAATATTAAAAATATTACTAAAATGACAAGTGGTTTGTCTCAAAAAGTTTTAATTAGTAAACTGGCACCTGTTATTATTGGATGGACTAGATATTTTGCAGTATGCAACGCGACAAAAACTTTCAGCTTTTGCAGCATGCGTACATTTTATCTTTTAAAGAAATGATCTCAAAAGAAGAATCGATCAGGAGTTGGTGAGTCAAAGCACTGAATCCAAACTGATTCGGCCAATTGGGTTTTCGGATTGACAGAAGAAGACAAAATTATAAAATTGAATAGACATGATCAAACAAATATAATTGTATCTACTAAAGTATATCAAGATAGCAGTCCGTATGATGGTAGAGTTATCTATTGAGCTAAAAGACTATCTTCAAATAACAAATACGGTCAGCTGTTAAGAACTCTTTTAAAAATTAAAGGACCCAAATGTAGTATGTGCAAAATATATTTTAACGACTCCGATAGAATAGAAATAGATCATATTACACCAAGAAAACAAGGAGGAACCTCATATTGAGTTAATCTACGTCTTCTGCATGGTCATTGCCATGACACGCACCATTCCAAAAAAGAATAACGAATTCAATTTGTGTCATGTAAAACATTTTATTTAATAAACAATTAGTTGTTAATAATCCGATTCGAGGAGCCGTATGAAGGGTGACTTTCATGTACGGTTCTGGAGTGGCAGGGAACTTTGTGAAAAGTATTCTGACCATAACCTCATCTTTTCCTGGAGCTGAAATTGGTTCCAAGGGTATGGTTGTTCGCCAAATAATAAGATACGTGAGCTGGGTTCAGAACGTCGTGAGACAGTTCGGTCCCTATCTGTTGTGGGAGAGAAAAGAAAAAAGATTATCTTTAGTACGAGAGGATTGAGATATATTAACCAATAGTGTATCGGTTGCAACGTTTCTTGCAGTGCCGAGTAGCCACGTTAACACTATATAAGCGCTGACAGCTTATAAGCGCAAAAATAACTTTTACCTTTTCATGAACATTCTAGAAGATTATTAGATAGATCGGTTTAATATATAATACTTGTAAAAGTAAGTAAATAAATACGAAATGTTCATTATACTTTATTATTATATTTAAGAACGGGTAATCCCGTTCTTAAATAAAACCAAAAATGACAACAAGTGAAACTACTAAAAAAGATATCTTTCCAAACGAGACAGGCTATTAATAGCACGGACTTAAAATTTATTCGTGTTTATAGATGATCTCCTTCACATCAAGAGAAACCTTATTTTAGTGTATATCCAGTAGACCAAAAAAGCTGTGGACCAATGGTATTGGACGCACTTATAAAAATAAAGGATGAGCAAGACTCTTGCATAGCTTTTAGACGCTCATGTCGAGAAGGCATATGTGGTAGCTGTTCTATGAATATAAACGGAATAAATACGCTTGCTTGCTTACATCCGTTAAAAACAAATTTTAATACAATTACAATTTATCCACTACCACATATGTATATATTAAAAGACTTAGTACCAGATTTATCTAATTTTTACGCCCAATATAAATATATAAAGCCCTGGCTTATAAATCGAACACAGCAAAAAAAAGAACATTTACAATCCGAAAAAGATAGAGCAGAGCTAAATGGTATTTACGAATGTATTTTGTGCGCATGTTGCTCCGCCAGCTGCCCTAGTTATTGATGAAATAATGACAAGTATTTAGGCCCCGCTATTTTATTGCAAGCTTATCGATGATTAGCTGACAGTCGAGACGCAGATACTGGTAACCGTTTACAGTTGTTAAAGGGTAAATCCAAATTATTTAAGTGCCATACAATTATGAATTGCAGCCGAACTTGTCCTAAATCACTAAATCCAGGAAAAGCGATAGCGTCAATCAAGCATAACATTAATAATAAGTAAGCCCATTTGGTGAAATAGGTAAACACGACAGATTTAAAATTTGTTCTTTATAAGTTATCGGTTCAAGTCCGATAGTGGGCACTGAAACAAGCGTTTAGGATAAATGGCTGAGTGGCTTAAGGCAATGGTTTGCTAAATCATCGTACAATGTAGTTGTACCGTGGGTTCGAATCCCTCTTTATCCAAAAAAATTTGACGGATATGATGGAATCGGTAGACATGTCAGGTTTAGGTTTTGATGAATATTATTCATGAGGGTTCAAGTCCCTCTATCCGTACGGAAAAAAATATTACCACGAGGGGGGAATAGTTTAACAGGTAAAATATTGGTTTGTCACATCAATGAGTGAGGGTTCAAGTCCCTTTTCTCCCGATCAACAAATATCATACACATGACGAGGAGAGCTCGGTCTGGTAGAGCGATAAACTGTGACTTTATAGGTCATGGGTTCAAGTCCCATTCCTCGTCCGATAAAAATTTATATAACCTTACCAATGAGATTAATAAAAAAACCTCTTTTCAATATAGTAAACAATCATCTGATAGATTACCCTACTCCAATTAATATTCACTATGCTTGAAACTTTGGTTTTCTTTCTGCAATGTGTCTAATAATACAGATAGTAACTGGGATATTCTTAGCCATGCACTATACGCCACACGTGGATTTAGCGTTTATTAGTGTCGAACATATCATGCGTGATGTTAATTTTGGGTGACTTTTACGCTATATGCATGCAAATGGTGCTTCTATGTTTTTTATTGTTGTCTACATTCACATTTTTAGAGGGTTATACTACGGGTCATATGCGGCGCCAAGACAATTCGTTTGAGTCATAGGTGTTGTAATATTATTATTAATGATAATAACAGCATTCATTGGTTACGTGTTACCTTGAGGTCAAATGAGTCTTTGAGGAGCTACTGTAATCACAAACTTAGTTTCCGCAGTACCTCTAGTAGGCGATTCTATTGTCGCTTGGCTGTGAGGTGGTTTTTCTGTAGACAATGCTACTTTAAACAGATTTTTTAGTTTACACTATTTACTACCTTTTATAATTGCTGCTGCTTCTTTAATTCATTTAGCAGCTTTGCATCAAGATGGGTCTGGTAATCCTCTAGGTATTGATGCCAGTGGTGATAAAATACCAATGTATCCGTATTTTATTGTAAAAGATTTATTAGGTATTGTGATTTTTATCCTTTTCTTTTCTTTTTTTATTTACTTTTCCCCTAACTTGTTAGGTCATCCTGATAATTATATAGAAGCAAATCCTATGGTAACACCTGCTCACATTGTTCCTGAATGATATTTTTTACCTTTTTACGCTATCTTAAGAAGTATTCCACATAAATTAGGCGGTGTTATTTGTATGATCTTCGCAATCGTTGTTTTAGCTCTCCTACCGTGAATACATAGCACGGAAATTAGAAGTTCTAGATTTAGACCAATATACAGAATACTTTATTGAAGTATGGGTGCTTGCTGCTTAATTTTAGGTTGAATTGGGGGTATGCCCGTAGAAGATCCTTATATAATTATAGGTCAAATTGCTAGTATATATTACTTTTTTTATTTTCTAATTATTTTGCCTCTTTTAGGTAATTTAGAAAAATTTTTATTGAACTACAAAATTTATTAGATGACACACGGGATAGAGTAAAAGGTTAACTCATTAGGCTCATGATCTAAAAATATAGGTTCGAACCCTATTCCCGTACAATCGAATTTCTTTAGGATAAATGGCTGAGCGGTTTATAGCTTTAGTTTTGAAAACTAACGTGGGAAAAAACCACCGTGGGTTCGAATCCCACTTTATCCTTAGAGTACTTTGGCGTATAGCAAGTGGTAAGGCAATGGTTTTTGATACCATGATTTCAAAGGTTCGAACCTTTTACGCCAAATAAAATAAGCACGTATAAACGTTGTTTTTTGTACTCTCAGAGCTTTATAGAAGCTTAGAATGGTTGGACAAGGCACTTGCCTTGTCAACCATTCTAAGCTTCTATAAAGCTCTGAGAGTACAAAAAACAACGTTTATACGTGCTTAAAACTACATTTTGTGTCACACAGAATATATTTTTAGTGTTATATTCTATGCTATCAGTGAATGAAAAATTAGATATTACAAGAGAAAAAAGATTTGAACTTTTAGCCTTTAGTTTTGAAAACTATTGCTCTACCATTGAGCTATTCTCTCTTAATTAAAGCGGATAATGGGACTCGAACCCATAACTTTTAACATGGAAAATTACTGATGTACCAATTCATCTATATCCGCAAGTAGATTATTTTTGTCGTATCTCTAAGAAACGTATTACTTTAGCTTGGTTTCGGTACAATTGCAATGTAATTTGTTGCTTTTTCACATCACTACGCTGACTCATTGTTAATACGATAGAACCTATCATAGCTAATAACAAAATAAAAGCACATAAAATGAACATTAAACTGTAAGAGGTATATAAAATAAGCCCAATGCTTTGAACATTAGACGGTAAATCTTTCTCTTGTACTCAAGATGTTATCACGAATGCATTTTCTTTTGTTAAATAGACGCCTAATCTTGAATAGATATGAAAATCTAACTGAATAGCAGATAAAACTTGAAAAAAGAGTATAGTACTAATTAAAAAGCCTATCAGAAAAAGTGTATTATAATTAATCTTAATACCATCTGTTTTTACATTGAGCATCATAACAACAAATAAAAATAGCACTGCGATGGCACCTACATAAACAATCAAAAGTAGAAAAGATAAAAATTCAGCCCCTAATAGTAGTAGAATACTAGCAGTGTTACAGAAGACAAGTATTAAAAAAAGAACAGAATATACGGCGTTTGATAAACTCACTACCATGCAAGCGGATAGCAGAGAAACGATGGAAAAAATTCAAAATAGAGTACTGCTTGTCATAATATATTTTAGATAAGCAAGCTTTTCATAGAAAAACTTGCTAGTTAATGTAAACTAAGTAAATAAGATTAAGAAAGCCATCATTAAAGCGAATAAAGCGATTGCCTCTGTTAGAGCAAAACCTAGAATTGTATATCCAAATAATTCATTTTTTAAAGATGGATTACGTGAGTACGCGATTACTAGCGAGCCGAAAACAATTCCGACGCCTGCGCCCACTCCTGTTAAACCAATGGTTGCTAAACCAGCACCTATCATTTTTGCACTTTGTAAAGTTACGTTCATATTAAATTTTTTTTTATAGTTATAAATCTCTAGTAAATTTAGTATCATTTTACTCTCACTCTAAAGCACCTTTCTTTCACTCGTAAATAAATCCTAAAGTTAAAATCGCGAGGAAAAGAATCATAGATCAAAAACCGAAGGTTGGCAGTTTTCCAAGTACAAGAGATCAAGGAAACAAAAAACTTATTTCTAAGTCAAAAATAAGAAAAAGAATTGCAACCAAGTAAAATCTAACATCAAAGGTTGCTCTTGCATCATCAAAAGGATTAAAACCACACTCATAAGCACTTACTTTTTCTTGATCACTTTGTTGGGGGTTTAATATATAAGAAAGAAATAAAATTATGATTGAAATAAAAAAAGCGATTGAAAAAAAGACTAAGATAGAGGAGTATTCGTTAAAAATTATGTTCATATGTTATGGTAATCAATCGAAAGAAAATAGTATTCCAGAAATTAAAAGGACTCAACCTAACGACAAAGGTAAAAGAATTTTTCAACCTAAGCGCATCAGTTGGTCATATCTATATCGGGGGAAAGCTGCGCGTACTCAGATGAACCCAAATAGAAGACAAGTTGTTTTTAAACCGAATCAGATTACAGGCGGAATCCAATATAAAGGCAGGATATTTAATGGAGGTAATCAACCACCGAAAAAAAAAATTGTTGTTAGGCTACACATAAGTATCATATTTGCATACTCTCCCAAAAAAAATAATGCAAAACCCATAGCAGAATATTCTACGTTGTAGCCTGCTACAAGCTCCGCTTCTGCTTCAGGCAGATCAAAAGGCGCACGGTTAGTTTCCGCAAGTATAGATATATAAAACATAACAAATATAGGAAACAATGGTAAAATATATCACAGATTTTGTTGTGCAAGTACAATTTGAGTTAAATTTAAAGTACCTGCACAAATTAAGACGCTAATTAAAATTAGACCTATAGAAACTTCATAAGAAACCATTTGAGCAGCAGAGCGTAAAGCGCCTAAGAACGCATATTTTGAGTTACTAGATCAGCCCGCAGTTATTATACCGTAGACTCCTAAAGAAGAGATAGCTAATATGTAAAGAACACCTACGTTTAGATCGGAAAATACTTTCCCTTCATCTAAAGGTATAACACATCAGGCAAGCAGAGCAAGCAAGAATGTTAGCACGGGAGCTGCCAGGAATATAAAAATATTAGCACTAGATGGTAGTATAGTCTCTTTTGAAAACAGCTTCAAACCATCTGCTAGAGGTTGCAATAGACCAAAAAGGCCTACTACATTCGGACCTTTACGTCTTTGCATTGCCGCCATTACTTTACGTTCCGCTAATGTCATATAAGCAACAGCTACTAAAAGAGGTACTATAATAGTAATAACTTTAATAATATTAATTATAATAGTGTAAAACATTTCAGGATGTTATTTATAAAAAGAGCATACAGTGTACAAAATTAGATATTAAATCTATCTTGAAGAAGACAAGCAAAAGAAATAATAAAGATACGCTGAGAGCGATAGATTTTTCCTTTTCAAGAGGTTGAAAAACTATAATGGTTTTCGCATTCATAAAATACATTGTTTGTATTAAACGGATATAGTAGAAACAAGAAACACAGCTTAGAATTATAGCTATAATAGCCAAACCAGTTAACTTCTCTTGCAAGAGAGCTAAAAGAATAAAAGCTTTTGAAAAAAAGCCCGGAAATGGAGGTATACCTGCCATAGAAAACAAAATTAGCATTAAACTTGCGGACAGCACCGGATTTATTTTGACGAGGCTAGCAACATCTTTTAAATAACGTAACTGATATGTCGTAGGATATAAGATGCCCCTGAAAGACAGTACAATAGAAAATAAGATTATTGATGTTAAAGCATAAACTAGTGTATAAAACAAGGAGCCGAAAACACCTGTAAACTCTAATGTGGAGAAGCCAGCTATGACAAAACCTACGTGACTTATAGTACTATAAGCAATGAACCTTTTTCATTTTGATTGAGCGAGAGCACCAAATGTACCTATTAGCATTGACAAAAAAGCGCATAGAATTAAAGTAAAGTTCAGTAAATAAGTTATTTCTGAAAAGCAGAAAAAGAAAATACGAAATATTAAAGTGATTAGAGCTATTTTTGGTAGTATGCCAAAAAAAGAAGTAACATTTGTTGGTGCACCTTCATACACGTCAGGAGCTCACATGTGAAAAGGTGCTGCACTAATTTTAAAAAATAACGCAACTTCAATTAATACTATACTAAGTATAGCAGTATTCAGGAATACTGAATTTTCCACTGTAATTCCTAGAAAAAACTTTGATAAATCGCCAAAGTTAGTTAAACCCGTAAGTCCGTAAAGTAAAGATATGCCTAATAGTAGTAAAGCAGAAGAGAAAGCACCCAGACAAAATATTTTAGCCCTGCTTCTGTAGAAATTCAGAGGTTCTCTTAAAGCTTGCAAGCACATAAAAGCTATGCTTTGAAATTCTATTGCAAGGTACATGACTAAAAAGTCATAAGCACTACTTATAAGTAGCATAGCTGCTATAGCAAACATACAAACAATTCAGTATTCATAAAAATTTACTTTTTCGCTCTTATTATACGAAAATACACTTAAAGACCATAGGAAAGCTGAAAATATTATTGCGCTTTTAATACCAAATGATAAAAAGTCGTGCGATAGAAAGTTTTTCCAACTGATGATATAAGGCATACTTGAGCAGGTCGTAAGCCATAGGCTTATAAGTAATATTTGAACCGAAAGGCAACCTACATTTCGATCGAGGACAGGTGTTCCTCTTTTCGTAGAAGTACTTAAAAGTACTCCATAAATTAATAGGATACAGCTAGTACTTAAAATATATATTTCTGTTAATAAAACGTAAAAGTCGTAAGAAGAGATGAAGAGCATAAAATTATTTTTATAATAAGTAAAATATATGAAGATTCACTAGCAAAATTGAAAAGATTTTTGCTAAAAACAAAAATTGATATTTAGTTGCTTTAGTATGTACGTAATCGTCTATAATAACTTCTAAACCTAAACTTGCATGTAGAAAGATAACTGCTTGAAATAGCACTAAAATTTCCACGTCAAATAAGAAGCCGGGAACAACTAATAACCCAAAAAAGCGCGGCAATCAAAAAGAGTAATTTTTTTCTTTTAAGACTGCAGCAGTTAAGGCCAAGGTAAATTGCATAATATAAAATTATTTAAAATAAGCGAGTAGATTATAACTAGAGCAGTGAATTTCCGTTAGAAAAACTTCAGGGTAGATGCCCATTCAAAGAATGGTCAAGCTTAAAGGAAAAAGGATAAAAAACTCTCTTCGAGATATATCTTGGAAGTTCTGTATATATTGTAATTTTAAATTGCCAAAACAAAGCCTATTAAATAATCATATTGAATACCCTGCTCCTAAAATCATAGCGAGAGAACTTAAAAATGTTGTTATAGGCTGAATGTAAAAAAGGCCTATTAAAACTAAAAATTCACCTACAAAGCTACTTGTACCTGGAAAACCTAAATTGGAGAAAGTAAAGAATAAAAATAATAAACTAAAGATAGGCATAACTTGGACGAGGCCCCCATAGTACTTAAGAATACGAGTTTTGTGACGGTCATATAAAATACCGATACACAAGAAGAGGGCGCTAGAAACAAGCCCATGACTTAACATTAAAATGATGCTGCCTTCTATTCCTTGAATCGTAAAGGAAAACAGGCCTAACGTAACAAAACCCATATGAGAAACAGATGAGTAAGCTATAATCTTTTTTAAATCTACTTGTCTGATAGTAGTTAATGACGCATAGATAGCTGCTATAATACTCAACAAGTAAATTAGTGGCGCAAAATAGAGGGAAGCTTCTGGAAATAATGGTAAAGAGAATCTAAGAAACCCATATCCCCCCATTTTCAACAGCACACCGGCTAAAATCACCGACCCAGCGGTAGGAGCTTCCGCGTGCGCTTCTGGTAATCAAATATGAAACGGAACCATAGGTATTTTTACAGCTAGGCTTGCAAAAAAAGCTAATCAAAGTATGATTTGAGTTCGTATATCAAAATGAATATTTCATAAAACTTGTATGTCTGTGGTGCCATACTGAAAGTAAATTATTAAAATAGCTAACAGCATTAGTAAAGACCCGGCTAAAGTATAGAGAAAAAATTGATAAGCTGCTCGGATTTTACGCTGTCTAGAGCCTCAGATCCCAATAATTAAAAACATAGGGATAAGGACGCTTTCAAAAAATATATAAAAAAATAGTATATCTAAGACACAAAAAACTTGAATTAAAATAGCTTCTAACGTAAGAAAACAGATTAAATACTCTTTTATATAGTTATTAGGCATATTTCAACTAACTAAAATACATATAGTAATTAATCACGAAGTTAAAAGAATAAAGAATAGAGAAATACCATCTATTCCAACTGTATAGCAAATATTATACGATGGAAACCAGCTTATTGTGTAAACAAATTGAAATAGAGAAGTTGATGACTCAAAGCAAAGTCAGAGTAAAACCGAGCATAAAAATGTCAGTTGCGCAGTGCCGAAAGCAACATTTCTAATGATCTTAGAATAATTACTAGGAATAATTACAAGTAAAAAAGCACCCCATAAAGGAATAGTTGAAGTTAATAACAATAAATTGGTCAGTTGCATACGTTTTAGTTTGTTAAATAATATTAGCTTTTAGGTGATCATATTGCTAAAAGCCCAAAAAAACTAAAAGCAATCAGCCTAATATCTATAAAAAGCTCTAAAAAAGATCAATAAGGAATTAAGAGCAAGAGTGAGCAAAGTCCTGCAGTCACGAAAAAAGTGTAGTGGGTTATTTGTCCTGTTTGTACTTTTATTAGTTTTTTAGACAAACTGCTAATAGCTCGAGAAAGACCATAAGGTCCTAATAATTCAATAAACCCTCTATCAAAGTTTTTGAATGAAATAACGTAGCCAAAATACATTGCTGAAGAAACAATAAGCGAATTGTAGAGTTTATCTCAGTATAGTTTTTTATTTAGTGCGAAAGCGCACTTTCTAAACGTAGCATTGTAAACAAAACTTGTATTAGATTTAAAAAAGCCTATATTTATTGCATAGGCAGAAAAAGCACCTAGCATACTAAGAAGAAAAGGTAGTCACTTTAGAAATATGGACATAAATTCGACTTCAAGTAAATTCGAAGATAACGGTAACATATTTATTGAATTACCTCAAAAATCGCTACCGATACCCACAAATAAATCTTTTGATAAAAAACCGATAAATACGCTTGCTATTGATAATAGTATTAGTGGCACTAAAAGAAAGGTCGGTGATTCATGAATATTGTCTATATGTTTCCGATAACTATTAGTATTTTTTATAAATGTTAAGAACACTAGCCGAAACGTATAAAAAGAAGTAAAAAAAACTGAAATATTTGCTAGCCAGCAAGCAAATATACCATATGTAGTTTGAATGTTGCTATAATGGCTTATTTGCGTGATTTCAATAATTAGGTCTTTTGAATAGAAGCCTGTCAAAAAAGGAAAACCCATTAAAGATAAAGAGCCTATTAACATTGCTGAATAGGTAATGGGTAAATGCTTAATTAAAGAGCCCATACGTCGCATATCTTGTTCATTCGATAACGCATGAATTACAGACCCAGCACTAAGAAAAAGTAGTGCTTTGAAAAAGGCATGGTTAACAAGATGAAACATGCCTACGTTGTAGTAAGATAGTCCGCAAATAAAAACCATGTAACCCAATTGACTGCATGTAGAGTAGGCAATTACACGCTTTATATCGTTTTGAAAAACCCCTACGATAGAAGCGAAAAATGCTGTACTTGAACCCAAAAGTGTAACTAGAAAAAGTACAGTAGGGGCAGCATTTATGAGCGGCGAGCAACGGACTATCAAAAAAACACCAGCTGTGACCATTGTTGCAGCATGAATAAGGGCTGAAACAGGTGTAGGACCTTCCATAGCATCAGGAAGTCAAGTATGTAAACCTAACTGAGCAGATTTACCCGCTGCTCCTATTATTAAAAATATACCAATTAATGTTAGGGTGTTTATTGTTAGCCCAAAAAAATTGATTTTATGTGATCCGTAAAGATCCGTAGAGGAAAAAACTACTTCGTAATCAACGGAACCGAAAAGGTAAAAGACTAGAAATATGCATAAGCTGAGGCCAAAATCACCTACCCTATTTACTATCAAAGCTTTTATTGCTGCTTGGTTTGCACATAATCGTGTGTATCAGAAATTTATCAGTAAGTAAGAAGCCAAGCCGACACCTTCTCAACCTAAAAACATTTGTGCAAAATTATCAGCTGTAACAAGTAACACCATGAAAAAAGTGAATATTTCTAGAAAAGACATAAATCTAGGACAATGAGGATCATGCTCCATATATTGTATGGAATACAAATGAACTAGACTAGATATGGATGTAATAACAACAAGCATTGTCGTGGTTAAGCTATCGAACAGGAAACCTCAAGATATATTTAGGGCCCCAGAACTGATTCAAGGGCTTAGAACTAAATAGCAAGGGACACCACAAATACCTACTTCAAAAAAAGACAAAGAAGAGAAAAAGAAACACAAAATTACGCAGACGGTTGAAAAAAGATTAGCACCTTTCCGGCCTAACCATCTCCCACCTAATCCAGTAATGAGCGTACCGACTAGAGGTAATACTATGATTAGTAAATACATTATAAGTTTTCTTATGTTCAAGGAGAATACGTGCCAGACTTAGTAATGCTTTTACTAGTATACAAAGCTATTTCCAAACTAACACTAAGGACTAAACGATTTAAGTCACTTAGTGATATTTTTTTTTTATTCACCGTACGTTTAGTCAGATCTTTCCCTATGGAAAGTACTATATTTTTTATGGTAAAGTAAATTGTCCGTGTTGACTTTATGTTAGCGTTAATAAATAATTCGGTAAGGCGAGATTTTAGTGCTATTTGTGTGATATCTTTTCTTAGTTTTCATCAGCGAACTAAAAATATTTTTAATAAATTACTTAACACAAAGTGAGTATAAACAATATAAGCTACGACAAAAGTCAAAAATAATCAAAATATTTGCGAAAATATAATAACACGGTCTAATTGTGGCATAATTTGTTTATGTTTAATGCATTTCTAAAACATCATTTAGATAAATACAGGTGAGTAATGTGAAAACATATGCTTGTAGGAAAGCAATACCGATTTCTAAACCGACTAAAGCTAATAGTAAAATGAGTGGAATTATCTGTAGGTACAAAAAGATACCACCTATAGAAATCATTGTTCAAACAAATCCGGCAATTATTTTTAATAAAGTGTGCCCAGACGTCATATTAGCAAATAGTCTTATTGATATAGTAAATACTTTTACTATATAGGATACAAATTCTATTGCAACAACTAATGGTACAATGAAAAGGGGAACTCCTTTTGGTAAAAATATTGTGAAAAAATTTATTCCATGCGTTTTAAAGCCTATAATATTAATGCCTATATAAATAGAAAGAGCTAAACCAAAAGTAAATGCAATGTGGCTCGTCACAGTAAAACTATAAGGCACCATGCCTATGAGATTGCAATAAAGGACTATTGAAAATATTGTAAAAATAAATGGAAAGTAAGCGTAACCTTTAGTTCCTAGATTATCTTTTACTAAAAGTAATGAGGCGTCATAAAACATTTCTTTTATTGATTGTCAATTCCCTGGCACCAGTCTATTCTTAAATATAACTAAACTAGACCAGAATATCGACAAAAGTACTGATAAGACTAAAAAGAGAGAAGCGTTTGTTACTGAAATGTTTAGACCAAACAACTCAATAGGCAGCAAAGGTATAATTTCGAACTGTTCTAAGGGGCTAGATAAAATAATAAGTTTATTTATGTTGTGCATTTTTTTTTAGGAATCGTAGTAAATAATAAGGAAGATATTGCTTTAAGTCTAAATTGATTCGAACAATTAACTTTACGCTTATCAAGCGTATGCTCTAACCATTGAGCTATAGACTTTAAAGTCTTAAGAAGAGTTTTGTAATCTTCTTATGCGTTCTAATGTATCTAGTTTTGACTCAGAATGGAAGGATTTTACTTGTAGTTGATTTGTATAAAAATTACGTGTAGTGGCTGTGTTATAAATATTTTGGTAAATAGTAGTATAAGGAATTTTAGTAAATTTCTTTTCTAGGTCTTTTACTATATTTAGCCTTTTTAAATAAGGAGCAATAAATTGAAAAGTTTTAATTTTTGATTCTAAAGAAAAAACTGTTTTAATTAAATTAGTTACGTAAGGTACTACATCATTTAGCACATTTACATGTACCGTTTTTAAAAGGTAACCTTGACGATAATTTTTCCACGTTTCAATATTTTTTCTTGCTGTACCTTGAAAATTTTGGTGAATTTTAGTGTTTCTTTCCTTAAAAGAACTGTTAACTTGTGGTGAAATATAATTTCATGTAATATTTAATCAAGCAAAAAAGCAAAAAAGTAGTATACTCTCCTCGGTAAAGATATATATGTTATGGTAACATACTATAATAAAGAAAGTAATAATATGTCAAAAAGTCAAATTTATATTTGGTAAGTAAAGATTTTTCATAAAAAGATATTTTTTGTTAAAAAGACTTGTATTAAATACCGCCTCATCAATAGACTGAGATAAATAAAAATAGTCATACAACATCTACAAAGTGTCAGTATCAAGCAGCCGCTTCAAAGCCAAAATGGTGCTGCTGAGTTAAATGAGATTTAATTAAACGTGCTAGGCAGATACTAAGGAAAATTGTTCCTATAAACACATGAAATCCATGAAATCCGGTAGCCATGTAGAACGTGGAACCATAAACACCATCGGATAATTTAAAATTTGCTACACTATACTCGAATCCTTGAAAGCCAGTAAAAATAGTGGCTAAAACTACTGTAACAATTAGGGCTATTATAGCTTGTCTTTTGTAACCAGCTACAATGCTATGATGTGCTCATGTAACAGAACAACCAGATAGTAATAATATTATAGTATTTAAAAAAGGAACTTCTCAAGGGCTAAACACGACAATACCTTTAGGGGGCCATACAGAACCTATATCAATAGAAGGAGCTAGACTACTATGAAAGAAAGCTCAAAAAAAAGCAAAGAAAAAGAGTACCTCTGAAATTATAAAAAGGATTACACCATAACGCAATCCTTTTTGCACGGCACCAGTATGATGCCCTGAAAAAGTTGCCTCTCTTGTGACGTCACGTCACCACGTGAACATCGTAAACAATAGTAGAGTAAATCCACTTGCTAAGAGATATCCACCGTTATTGTAAGCGTGCATATACATAACGCCGCCTAGAGCGCAAGAGAAAGCAGCAATAGCAGCTGTTATTGGTCATGGACTTGGATCAACTAGATGAAAGGGGTGTCGTTGTAGTTCTTTGGCTATCTTGGAAAAATTTTGATTTGTTGTATTATTCATATGGTGTTTCTAGTTAATACGCGCTTTTTTTTAAGAAGAACGTTTCTTAACTTTTTTTAAGAGTCGTAATATATAAGTTAAGTATTTCGGATTAAATCAAAGAAGACTAAGAATCAGTACACTGAACGAAAATAATTGAACAAAAGAGATACGCATAGTAAATTAAGTAATTTGTAATGAATAAAAGTCGTTAATTACTCACTAAGCTTATTTGCTACCCAAGATATGTAATTAGGCAGAGAAACTGCTTCTACTACAATAGGCATAAAACCGTGATTCACACCACAGATTTCACTGCATTGTCCGTAAAAGATACCTTCTCTTTTTACAAATAGAGAACTTTGATTTAATCTTCCTGGAACGGCGTCACATTTTATACCTAGAGATGGTACAGCTCAACTATGGAGCACATCTGCTGCAGTTATAATTAACCTAACATGCGTGTTTACCGGGATTACCATTGGATTATCCACTTCTAACAAACGTAACTGCCCCAAAGTCAGGTCTTCTTCCGGAATCATATAGCTTTCGAACATTACAGCATCATTAGCGTCATTTGTGTAATCTGAATACTCATAGCTTCAATATCATTGGTGGCCTACTGTCTTTATAGTTATTGCTGGGGCGATTATTTCATCCATAGAGTATAACAGTGCAAAAGACGGAACTGCAATGGCTAATAGAGTAATGCTAGGTGTAACTGTCCAAATTATTTCTATTGCAGTGCCATGGACCATAGCAGATGGGTATTTATTTTTTTTTCAGTGGTAATGTCATAATGTACGTACCAATATTCAAGAAACAAAAATAGATATAGCGCAGATAAAGAACATAAAGTCATGATGCAAATTTATAATGCCTTCCATTATAGGGGTCGCAGGATCTTGGAAGCTTAGCTGTCAATCTTCTGCGGAATCTGCAAAGAGTTGTTTGCCATAAAATAACTGGGTTAGCAAAGCTAACCCTAAAAGTAACATTGTAAAAATTTTTTTCCTCATAAGTTAGTTTAGTTTTAAAGATGTTTTTGTTTCTTTTATTACCGGGATTTCATTAAAAGTATGATATGCTGGAGGTGAAGAAATTTCTCATTCTAACGTTGTTGAGCCTATTTTTTCCTTTTCAAAATTCCAAGGATTGTTTCTTGAAGGTGACTTTCGTGCAGTGACCAGTGTGTTAAACACTAAATAAAAAAAGAATAGCGTACTGAATAAAGCTACGTAAGAACCGTAAGAGGCTACCGCGTTTCAGCCTGCATACGAATCGGGATAGTCGGGAATACGTCTAGGCATACCAGCTAAACCAAGAAAATGCATAGGGAAAAAAGTCAAATTTACACCAATAAAGGTCGCTCAAAAATGAATTTGGCCCAAAATTTCCGAATACTGAAAGCCAGAAATTTTTTCAAACCAGTAGTAAAACCCTGCAAATATCGCGAAGACCGCTCCCATGGATAGGACATAGTGGAAATGCGCGACCACGTAATAAGTGTCATGCAAAGAAATATCTAATCCGGAGTTCGCTAGAATAATCCCGGTGAGGCCGCCAATTGTAAATAAAAAAATAAAGCCTATAGCAAAAAGCATAGGTGTCTTCAAAAAAATAGAACCTTCTCACATAGTAGCAATTCAACTAAAAATTTTTATTCCTGTAGGAACAGCAATTATCATTGTGGCTGCTGTAAAGTAAGCTCTTGTATCCACATCGAGACCAACGGTGTACATATGATGCGCTCAAACAATAAACCCTAAGATTCCTATGGAAAGCATAGCGTAAATCATTCCTATATAACCGAATACAGGTTTTCTGGAAAACGTAGACACAATATGACTTACAATTCCGAAACCTGGCAATATTAATATGTATACTTCTGGATGGCCAAAAAATCAAAATAAGTGTTGGTACAGTACAGGATCTCCACCACCGGAAGGATCAAAAAATGTGGTATTAAAGTTTCTGTCAGTAAGTAGCATCGTAATTGCTCCAGCTAATACAGGGACTGCTAATAATAGCAGAAACGCTGTAATCAGAATAGACCATACGAATAAAGGTATTCGGTACATACTTTGACCTGGATTTCTCATGTTAAATATAGTTGTAATGAAGTTAATAGCACCAAGTATTGAAGACGCTCCAGATAAGTGCAGACTAAAAATGGCAAGATCTACGGCACCACCTGAGTGACTCTGAATTGAGCTTAACGGGGGATATAAAGTTCAACCGGTACCAGCACCTACTTCTACCATAGCTGATCCTAAAAGAAGACATAATGAGGGAGGTAATAACCAAAAACTAATATTATTAAGTCGTGGAAAAGCCATGTCGGGAGCACCTATCATAATAGGTACGAATCAATTTCCAAATCCACCGATCAATACAGGCATTACCATAAAAAAGATCATTAAAAAGGCATGCTCTGTAACTAATACGTTGTACACTTGATGGTTACCTAATAGTAACTGGTTACCTGGTTGTGCTAATTCCATTCTAATTAGTATAGAAGCGCAAGCCCCTAAAACACCTGAAAAAGCACCAAAAATTAAATATAGTGTACCTATATCTTTATGATTTGTAGAATAAATTCAACGGAAAATTCAATTATTTAGAGATTTTTGCACTAAATTATGTTTTCAAAATTTTATATTATCTGTATATCAATAAATATGTTTAAGACTTACTTTAACTTCCTAGGGATTCCAAGTTGAATTAGTAGATCTAGGAAAGATACTTTTTACTTTTGAGTTCTTATGGAATCACGTACTTGAAAAAGCACTTTATATTAAAGAAGATTACTCCTAGTGAGACTTGAACTCACATTAACGCTCTGAAAAAGCACTGTCCTAACCATTAGACGATAAGAGCTTAACGGAAGAGGGACTTGAACCCACGACTTACGGATTATGATTCCGTCGTTCTAACCAGCTGAACTATACCGCCTTTATAGTGGGTAACCTAATGATTTTAAAAGATAGTAAGTTGTCTGCATGTTCTTACTATTTTTTATTTCATAAGAAATACGTATTTTTATTCGTTGATTGTCCATTTTTTCAAGAGTTTTAAGCAGATTAGAACTACGTAAAAAGTATTCTAGAATATTTATGTAATCTTTTCCTTTCAATATAATAGCATTTTTGGAAATTTTAATGTTCTCAGTGCGATTACCTTTAAGTTTATTAGCGTAAGCTAAAAGTAAAAGACTTTCAAACATTAAATAAAGGTTTAAACCCATAATTTTCACGTTTAGCTTGGATGTTGTATTATTTAAAACCCTCGAAGTATAGCTGCGCGAAAATAAATGAGTCGAAAGTAAATTTAAGCAAACTTGTTGTATATTATTTGAAGGTGTATTCAGTACCTGAACCTCACAGGATTCAAAAGAAGGCACATTATTTAAAGTTTTTATAGAAAACTGTGTTAAAAAGTCATAGTTAATTATACTTTTTTTTTCTGTAGTGTTCGAGAGTACATTTTCTTTTTTTATTTGGAGACAACCGGATTTGAACCGATAACCTTATGCTTGCAAAGCATACATTATACCTATTAAACTATGCCCCCACCCCTTTTTCTCTCTCTCCGTATACTACCTATCCATAATAACCTTATCAATAGTATAGTTTATGTTTCTTTACTGTTTTTATATAAACAATAAATAATCTAAATTGATATAAAAGCGCTCGTAGCTCAATTGGATAGAGCAATAGATTACGAATCTAAAGGTTGTGGGTTCAAATCCTTCCGTGCGTAAAGTAATTAGCTCAATGGTAGAGCATTTTGTTTACACCAAAATGGTTATGGGTTCAAATCCCTTATTACTTATAATACTAATAATAAAATGTCTACATTGAAACAAAAAACAAGGTATCCCAGAAAAAAAAAAGTACTAAAGAGAAAGCACCCGCATTTAAACAAAGCACCTCAGCGAAAAGGAGTTTGTACTAAAGTATATACTATTAATCCAAAAAAGCCGAATTCAGCAGAACGCAAAGTTGCTAAAATACGCCTCACAACAGGTCGTTTTATTATAGGCTACATTAACGGGGAAGGGCACAATTTACAAGAGCATTCTGTCGTGCTTGTGAGAGGGGGCCGTGTACAAGATTTGCCAGGTGTTCGGTATCACATTGTACGAGGCACTTATGACTCACAGTCTGTAATTAATCGTAAAAAAGGCCGCTCTAAATATGGCACTAAACTAAATTAAGTCTAAATAGCTCAGCGGTTAGAGCAAAAGATTGAAAATCTTTGGGTCAGTGGTTCAAATCCACTTTTAGACATTATTTTTTACAAAAAATATGCATGTAATTAAAAAAAAGACTTCTGTTAACGCTAATATGCTAAGAAGAAGTAACAATTGAACGAGACCTTCCGGAGGCAAAAGTAAAGAAGTACAGATATAAATAAAAACTAAAAAGTACTTTCTATTCTTTCTAAAAAAAAAATGTAAACTAATCATACCGTCGTCTATGTAAGATCGTAAAAGTTTAAAAAGAGAAAAAAAGAGGAAATTTGATAAGTAAAAAGCTATTTGCAAAGTTCAATATGTGTAGGTTTGAATACGTGCTTCCAGCTGTACATCTAAGGTATAAATCACTGTTATATTCCAAGTAGAGAAAAAGGATAAAGCTAGCGGTATAAGTATAATATGACATATAAATAAGCCTGAAATAAAAAGTAATAAAGGTCCTACAAGTAACATTCGAAAAAGCTGTATTTGCGATTTATATCAGCTAGAATAAAATAGCGACTGAAATGATAGTAAGCGTATGGTATGTTTATTACAGAGACTATACACATACAGATATACATAGAAGTTGAGAATAGTTCTGTGATATTTGTAATAATAAAACTTTTTTTCCCCTCCAGAAAAATTATATGTCTCTAGAAAAAAAATAGCTTCATGATAAGTTAACACGATAAGTAGACAAAAAAGTAAGCTAAAAGAAAAGAAGAAAAGACGAAATTTACTTTCGGTTAAGTATAGCTGTGCTGGTACTTGCATAATGTATAGTGCTCATTCTAAATAATTGTTTTTACCTGTTATGTGGTTTAATAAAAAGATTTAGATTGAAATTGACCAATTTTCAATCTAAATCTTTTTATTAAACCAGAAACTATGTAAAAATGTTATAATGTAATTAGTTAGTACTAATTAAGAAGAGATGGCTGAGTGGTTTAAGGCGATAGATTGTAAATCTATTGATTAAAATCGTCGTAGGTTCAAATCCTACTCTCTTCAGAGAAGAAAAGATGCATAGCTAAATGGTACAGCAACAGACTTTTAATCTGCTCATTTTGGGTTCAAATCCCAATGCATCTAGTAGGCAGGATATTCTTATTTTAGCGTAAAATTGATTTTCTTGTAGACAAAGCGTTTTTAGTTTAATTGGATAAAACATCAACCTTCTAAGTTGACTAGTGTAGGTTCAAATCCTACAAAGCGTATTTACAGATTAAAAATTGACTAGTTTTTAATCTAATTTTTTTTTACTAAAAAAGTACTATTGTGGGACAAAAAGTTAACCCTAGAGGATTTAGAGTTGGCGTGAATGAGTTATGAGCCAATGAAAGCCAATGTTATGGTAAGAACTTTAAAAACCCAAGGCAACTTGAAAAAAAGTTTAAGCAAACATCAACTTTTTTGAATCAGTATTTTGAAAGAAAAGAGTTGATTAAAGGTCAAACGCAATCTAAATTTTTGTGTAATAAACTAACATGTATGGTGCAGTATGTTCCCTTTTCACCTCAAATAGATCCCTCTTTAAAAAATGCTTCAAAAAAATTATCAATTCTATGTGAGACGAACGTTAAAATAAAAAAGTTTAATAGTACATTTTGGTACCAAAATGGCTTACTTGTTTGTGCATTTGTAACAGCTGCTTTAAAAAAAGGCTTACCCCTGCGTAAAATAATTAATATCATACAAGTTCTTCTAGACCAAAATAAAAAGCATCAAATCGTTTTAAAGACGTGCGTAGGCACTAAGACTTTTGAATTTATGGGTTTAAAACTAAGATATGCAGGTCGATTCGGAGGCAGCAGGAGTAGAATGGCAAATAGTATTGTGTATCGGTTAGGTACTGTGTCTCTACAAAAATTAGAAACTCATATAGAATTCTTTGAAAAAGCTTTGTACACAAAACAAGGACTTTGCAACTTACAAGTTTGGATGTCTTATAAACAAATTTAACATGAAAAAGCCTATTAACAGAAACAATCTCATAAAGCAACATAAGCCTTTAAAAGCAAGTATTAATCAAACTAATCATATATTAAAACGAGGGCAATTTGGTCTACGATCTTCACAACACGCAAGAGTAAATGTCAATCAAATAAACAATTTTAAAAAGTTTATTTATAAAGAAATTAAATTAGTAGAAAAAAAATCGACCCTAGGAAAAATTAAAATATGATTTTGTATGTTTCCTACGAGACCTTTAACAAAGTTAAGTCCGGAAACACGTATGGGAAAAGGAAAAGGCCCTATTGTGGATCATTGTTGTTACCTTCGACCTGGGAAACTACTTTTCGAACTAGCTAATTTTCCTAGATCAAAGGCAAGTGAGTTTACTCGGCGTATTAGAAATGTTACTTCTTTTAAGTTTCAATCTCTCCTAAAATTTAATTAAATCTGAAAGACTAGGTAGCATAGTGGCTATGCAAAAGATTGCAAATCTTTATTAGGTCAGTTCGAGTCTGACTCTAGTCTTAAATAATATAATGCAAAATAACAAGCACACAGGCATATTGTTTCTATCTTTCAGTTCGAACAATATTCATTTCCTTTTAACTGATAATAAAGGCCAAATAAAATCATGAACAACAGCGAATAAATTGCGCTCAAAAGGCATAAAAAAAGCTTTACCTTTATCCACTTTTGAGATAGTAAACTATCTAGGTAGTAAATCTAACGAGCACAATTATAGTTACTTGCATGTCCGTATAAAAGGTTGAGGAAAAAATAAAAAAAATGTGTTTAAGATTTTAAAGCAATCTAAATTAAAATTTCTTTCAATTATAGACGTAACAGCTCATGCACACAATGGTTGTAAAATTCCGCGAAAACGAAAACTCTAATATGTATAATATCAACAGACCTATTTCCCCTCATTTAACTATTTATAACTCTCAGATATCTTCTATTTTTTCTATTTGGCATAGAATTTCTGGCTTTACTATGTTTATTCTGATTACAATCCCTTTTTTTACTCTTAATAACGTACTTTTTACTTTTATTAATATCTCTTTATCAAGTCTAACTATTAATTTTGTTCTGGTTAACTTCGTATTACCCGGCTTTCTTATTGTCATATCTGCCATATTTTTATATCATATTTTAAATGGTTTGCGTCATCTGCTATGAGATTCTGTAATGCATGTAACTACCAAAAAAATAAATAAAGATAGTCACATTTTATTATTTTTAATAGCTACGTTTGTCCTAACAAAACTTTTTATAGAAATTTAAACGCGAAAATAGCTTAATAGGCAAAGCGTGACTTTGCCAAAGTCACTATGAGGGTTCAAATCCCTCTTTTCGCTTTTTTCTCTTTCTGGTAGCTTCAATGGTTAGAGCAGGTAGCTGTTAACTACAAGGTTATAGGTTCAAATCCTATCCAGAAAGGATAAAACATTCTCATCAAGATGTAGCGTAAGGGTAACGTACTTGCTTTGGGTGCAAGGGAATGGCAGTTCAAATCTGTCCATCTTGATGCTTCCGTACATGATTAATAAGCACTCACATAGAAAATTCTTTTCATCAAATGTAAAAGCACACACAAACATTTTTTTCACAAAAAAAAAAAGCCATTACAAAACTTTCTTTGAAAAAAATCGGATAGTTGCAAATAAAAGCCAACTTCAAAGCGTAGTCACATATGAAATAGGAACAGCTACTATATTTTCTCGTTGAATACTGTTGTACTATCAAAATTAATTTTTGGGATAGCAAAATATAAGAAAATATGATAATATCAAAAGAGTTTGATCCTGGCTCCGAATGAATGCTAGTGGTCGGCCTAACACATGCAAGTTGAATGCTTTTTGCGTATTCTAAAAGGCATAGCGCACGGGTGAGTAAAACGTAGAAATTTATCTTTTATGCTGGTAAATACCTTAAAAAATTAATCTTTAATAAAAGAAAAGTCTACGCAGGATTAGGTAGTTGGTAGTATAAAAGGCATACCAAGCCAACGATCCTTAATTGGTCTTTGCGGATGATCAGTCACACTGGAACAGAAAAAAGGTCCAGACTCTTTAAGAGGCAGCAGTGAGGAATCTTAGGCAATGAGCGAAAGCTTGACCTAGCCAGGCCACATGTGAGACGAAAGCCTATTAGGCTGTAAATCACTTTGTAAAACTGCAAAAGTAGGATCTGGTTTTACAATCAAAGCTCCGGCTAATTTCGTGCCAGCAGCCGCGGTAAAACGGGAGGAGCAAGTATTATTCTAATTGACTGGGCGTAAAGGTGCGTAGGTGGTGCATTAAGTAGTAAAAAAATTTTAGATTTCATGTTTATTAAAAATTACTAAACTTATACACTAGAGCGTAGGAAAAGATTATGGAACTTCGAAAGTAGTGATAAAATGCGATGATATTCAAAAGAACGTCAAAGGTGAAAACAATAATCTGGACTACAGCTGACATTGAGGCACGAAAGCGTAGGTATCAAAAGGGATTAGATACCCCTGTAGTCTACGCCCTCAACGATGAGTGTTTGTCTTTGAATATCATTTCAGAGGCGAAGCTAAGGCATTAAGCACTCCGCCTGGGGACTACGGTCGCAAGATTAAAACTCAAAGGAATTGACGGGAACCCGCACAAGCGGTGGAGCATGTGGTTTAAATCGAAACAACGCGCAGAACCTTACCAATTTTTGTATGTCACTCAGTGTCACAGGTGTTGCATGGCTGTCGTCAGTCCGTGCCGTGAGGCGTTTGGTTAATTCCAGCAAACGGACGAAACTTTTATATAATACATTCATGTATTATAAACTGCTTGGAATATCCTTGAGGAAGGAAAAAATGACGTCAAGTCCTCATGACCCTTATAAATTGGGCTACTTTCATGTGCTACAAAATAATATTTACAGAAAGAAGCAAAAGTGCGAACTAGAGCAAAATCATTAAAAAGTATTTATTCGGATTATTCTCTGCAACTCGAGAATATGAAGTCGTAATCGCTAGTAATCGCGAATCAGAAGCGTCGCGGTGAATATGTTCTCGGGTTTTGTACACACCGCCCGTCACACTATGGGAATTTGCTCTACTTAAAGATAAGAAGCGTTAAAGCTTCTTTTTCATGGTAGTGAAAGGACTAGAGTGAAGTCGTAACAAGGTAGCCGTAGGGGAACCTGCGGCTGGAAAAATTTAACAAAAATTGCTATCTCAAAAGTAAAAATAAAAATAAGTGATCACTCAACTATATTGCGAAAACTACACTTTTCTCTTATTTATGATAGGTGTTTTAGGCATCTTTTTAAATCAGAAAAGTATCATAATTATCATAATGTCATTAGAAATAATGTTTCTTTCAGTCAGTTTTAATTTTATATTTTTTTCTATTTATTTAGATAATCTTGTAGGGCAGTTATTCGCTCTTGCAATACTAACAGTAGCTGCCTCAGAATCCTCTATAGGATTAGCTATTTTAGTAGTGTATTACCGGATTAGAAATACAATAACAATAGAGCTAATGACTCTTACAAAAGGATAGTAGCCGTCTAC